AAAAAATCAATACACCCAGCACTATGCTTAGATTTATTGGATTTGTTGCTAAAATATCGGTATTAAACTCAAAATTTCCAACGACTGGCCAGTGCCCCCCGGAAAAAAAAGAATCGATTCTATTTTTCATATACTCACCTCTTATAGATAGGACTAACAAAGAACAGAGTTCTTTTTTTATCACTCCGCTCGCCCCCCTTTTTTTAATCAATGAAGTTCCCAATAAACTACTTAATACTTAATACTTAAGAAATTTATGAAGTTCAAGTTAGTTCTGAGGTCCCGTGTCAATCCTTAAAAAGATCCTTTGTTGAAACGCTTCCTAATTCCTAATATAGAAATAAAATACCAATATAAAGATATAAAGAAAATATAAAACTCAAAAAAGAAAAAAATTTCATTTTACTAAATTAAGAACGAAAGGGAAGAAAGCGAGTGGATCTGCAAATTCATTATCCTCAAATAAGTCCTTCCCGGAGTATTGTTTCAACAAATAAATTGTAGGAGTAAAGTGTTCATAAAAAAGAAAAGTCAAATCCGAGTCAATAAAATAAGAAAAGGATAGGTACTTTTTTTTTTACATTTTTATTCTACGATGAAATTCAACATTAAACAAAAGGATTTGCAAATAAAAGAGCTAATGCCACGACCAGTCCATAAATTGTTAAAGCTTCCATAAAAGCCAGACTAAGCAATAAAGTACCTCGTATTTTACCCTCTGCTTCTGGTTGTCTCGCAATACCTTCTACAGCCTGACCCGCAGCAGTACCTTGACCAACCCCAGGTCCAATAGAAGCAAGCCCTACAGCCAATCCAGCAGCAATAACGGAAGCAGCAGAAATAAGTGGATTCATGGTAAGTTCCTCAAAAAAAAAAAAGAAATGGTTAATGATACAACCAACTAAGAAATTAGTCATTCTATTTTTATTTTATACTTATACTTTGACTATTTACTTTACTACTCTATTCTTTCATTCAATTCACAATTACAGACAAAATAGAAACAGGACTAATATTGAAATCCATCTAAATTGATCTAAATGAAGTGGGCTAGAAAAAGATCGAGAGAATTCCTATCTAACTAGTAAAGAACATATACCTTTTTTCTTTCCTTACGTAAATAACCTGCAATTTTTCTATTCAATTTTATTTTGGAACCAGTCTTCGAAACATACACAAGGATTGATGCTAATAGGCATTACATATATCCATATATCAATATATAATATATGTAGTAATGTAGTAAAACTTCTTTCTCTTCCAGATTCTAAACAAATTCTAAAATAGAAAAATAGAAATATAATATATCTTGTTTCATATATACATAAATATATGTAGCTATTTGATAAACTATTTGCATTTTCTTCTACAACCCTGTGAATTATATTGAACCCCGCATTGCTTGAATTGGGATAAGCTTCAAAAAAGACTCTTTAAAAATTAGAATTTAAAAATTAGAAAGTGAGTCAATGATGACCCTCCATGGATTCGCCTATATAAGCCGCAGCCAAAGTTGCAAAAATAAGAGCTTGAATACCACTTGTAAATAATCCAAGAAACATGACAGGTATAGGAACTAATAAGGGCACTAAAGAAACAAGAACAACAACTACTAATTCATCAGCCAATATATTTCCGAAAAGTCGAAAACTAAGAGATAAAGGTTTTGTAAAATCTTCTAGGATATTAATTGGTAAAAGTATTGGAGTTGGTTGAATGTATTTCGCGAAATATCCCAATCCTTTTTTGCTAAGACCCGCATAGAAATATGTCACTGACGTGGGTAAAGCTAAAGCAACAGTAGTATTTATATCATTCGTGGGCGCAGCTAACTCTCCATGAGGTAACTTTATGATTTTCCAAGGTAAAAGAGCACCTGACCAGTTAGAAACAAAAATAAATAGGAACATTGTTCCAATAAATGGAACCCAAGGTCCATACTCCTCTCCAATCTGAGTTTTGCTCAAATCTCGAATAAATTCAAGAACATATTCGAAGAAATTCTGACCGTTGGTCGGAATGGTTTGTGGATTCCGAATAGCTATGATGACTGAACCTAATAAGATAGCAATTACAACCCAAGAAGTGATAAGTACTTGGGCATGAATTTGTAAACCTCCTATTTGCCAATAGAAATGTTGCCCTACTTCTACACCTGATATATCGTATAACCCTTTGAGTGTTTTAACGGAACATGGTATAAAATTCATATTATTATCTCACAGAAATCAAACTTAAAAAAAAAAGAATTATTTTGATTCAACCATCTCTTTATCAATTCAGCTACGTTCATTCATGAATTTCAGTTATGAATCGTATATTTAGGATATCAAGAAATCACAGAAAAAAAAATACCAATAATTTGATCTTTTTTCTTAAATTTTCTTCAATATTAAAAACATAGTTCAAACTCCAAAAATGCAAACCAAAATAGTAAAAATCAAAGAAAGTTCACCAAAAACGAACTAATCAGATTCTTCTTTTGAAGATAATCAACCCTTTTTTATATAACTAGAACGACCCTCACAAATTGCAGATACTAATTTGGTAAGAATAAATCGAATTGACGCTATAGCATCATCGTTGGCCGGAATAGAAATATCTGCAAGATCCGGGTCACAATTTGTATCGATTAAACAAATCGTCGGAATACCCAAAATGACACATTCCTTAAGAACCATATATTCTTCTTGCTGATCAACAATAATTACAATATCAGGCAATCCTGCCATATATTTGATCCCACCCAGATATGTTTGCAAAGTAGAGAACTTTCTCTTCAACATTGCTGCATCTCCTTTAGGGAGACGATTGAGTTTCCCCATCTTTTGTTCTGCTCTTAAGTCCCTGAACTTCTGAAGTCTTGTTTCTGTAGTAGACCAATTTGTTAACATACCCCCCAGCCATTTTTTATTAACATAATGACATCGAGCCCTTATTGCTGCTGATGCTACTAAATCCGCTGCTTTCTTTTTGGTGCCAACGATTAAGAATTTTCTCCCCCTACTTGCTGCATCAAAAACTAAATCGCAGGCTTCTGATAAAAAACGAGCAGTTATAGTAAGATTTGTAATATGAATACCTTTACGCTTTGCAGAGATGTAAGGAGCCATTCTAGGATTCCATTTCCTAGTACCATGACCAAAATGAACTCCTGCTTCCATCATTTCTTCCAAATTAATGTTCCAATATCGTCTTTCCATTTTCTCACACTTTCTCTTTGTTTTTTTTTTTTTTTACAAAGAAATTAAGTACCCTGTGAAATAAATAATTGTTCCGACGGAACCTTCTACCAGGATTTACCATTGATCTACGACCCAAACCATCAATTTTATTTCATTCTTTATTTTTTATTTCATTGATTACCAAATCCATAATTTCCATAATTGGACCAGAGAATTCAAGTAAAAAAAACTCTTGTTAGGAATTACTAAATTACATTACATATACGTAAATGATTGGTCTGATGTCTCATGGAAATCGTTTGGGGTGCAAGAACAAAATAATTCTCTATGGTGTAACAAAATATCTCTCATTTCCAACTCGAATAGATTCTTACTTTTTCTTTTCAAATTCCTGTTTTTATCTTTCTTTGAACGATGTACTAATTTTTTGAACCCGGTACCAACCGGTATAATCCCCCCCAGAACAACGTTCTCTTTCAGGCCTTTCAACCAATCAATACGACCTCGTAGAGCAGCTTTTGCTAAAACTCGAGCAGTTTCTTGAAAACTTGCTTCGGATATAAAACTTTGAGTATTAAGAGATGACTTTGTTATTCCCAATAAGATTGCCCGATAACAGATTGCTTCGTCCAAAATACGCCCTGCTCGCTCTGCTCGCAACAATCCTATTAATTCCCCAGGTGAAAAAACATTAGACATTCCATCTTCTGAAACCAACACTTTTGATGTTACTTGACGTACAATAATCTCTATATGTCTATTATGAATCTGTACCCCCTGGGATCGATAAACTTTTTGGATCTTATTAACCAAAGAGATACGACTTTGGGCTATGGTTAGTTCAGCTCCAATTACGAATCCCCAGGTAATCCCAAGAACCCTTCGGATATGTTCGTCCCAACCTTCAACTCTCCTTTCAAGGTTCATTGATATTAAATCAATTGAACGAACTTCTAAGATTTGTTCCACTTTTGGAAGACCTTGCGTTATGTCACCGGATCTCGATTTTTCATATATAAATGTAATTAATCTATCGCCTTCATAAAAAAGTTCCCCATAATGGCCATGAACAGTTGCTCCTGGAGTGACCAAATAGGGCTTAGCTGATCTTAAAACTAAAGAGTCAACATGAATAATGAAAATTTGACCAGATTTTTTTATGCGTGATCCGTATTTCAATATACATACATTTTCACAAAGGAATTGTCCAAGGCTAATTATTGTCCATGCTTCTTCACAAGAATTGTAAGGGAGAAAACACCAATTCAAACGGAATGAATTCCAAATGATGTTACTGCATGGATTGGAATTCAAAATCCTCCTATTTTCATCTAAGAAAAAGTATTGAAATGGAAGTACTCGAAGCATTTGGAAAGTCTGTTTAAAATTTTCAAGTAACAAATATTTCTTTAAAAAGACTTGATTAGAAGTTCTTAAATAGGAAGATGAACAAAAATTCGCTATTTTCGGCACAATAGTACCTAAGGGACCCCAAAAATTCATAATTGGAGTCATGGGATCCGATTCTTTTGTCGCGTTCTTATATCTCCAAGTATTGAAAGAACCCATTTGAGAACAATTAGATGATGACAAAATTAAGAAAGATTGGCATTCTTTATTTCGATTCAACAATGTACCAAAAGTTCCATTCTCTTGGGGAAATGATTGAATTTTCGCCTTGGAATCAAAAGGATTGATATGGATACGATCTAATTTATTATTGGAAATCAATCCTGAACCTGCCATATCATACCTTTTGACGGTATACAAAATAGTGGACTTTACTAACTCAATTCGGATGAAATCACGAAGCAG